CAAAATGCCTATACGAACTCAATTCATTCTTTCGTGATAGAAACGTATAACCAAAATAAAGAGTTCTTGGAATAAAAAAGCAATTGCAGGTTTCTTTTTTTTTTTTTTTAAGCCCCTTTTGTTTTGCATTGAAAGAACAGATAAAAAAAATGATATGATTCAACCCCAGACCTATTTGAATGTAGCAGATAACAGCGGGGCCCGAGAATTGATGTGTATTCGAATACTAGGAGCTAGTAATCGCCGATATGCTCATATTGGTGATGTTATTGTTGCGGTGATCAAAGAAGCAGTACCAAATATGCCCCTAAAAAGATCGGAAGTGATCAGAGCTGTAATTGTACGTACTTGTAAAGAACTCAAACGCGATAATGGTATGATAATACGATATGATGACAATGCTGCAGTTGTCATTGATGAAGAAGGAAATCCAAAAGGAACTCGAGTTTTTGGTGCGATCGCCCGAGAATTAAGAAAGTTAAATTTTACTAAAATAGTGTCATTAGCCCCTGAAGTATTATAAGATAAGAACATCATCATCATATAGAGTTATAAGGTATAGTAGAGTATTTTGAATGATTAATAGATTGTGTCTCACGTATATACCTTTAATAATGTTACTTCATAACAAAAAATATCATGTTTATTATATCAAAATTTTGAGGAACCACAAATTTTAGTTCATTATGGGTAGGGACACTATTGCTGACATAATAACCTCTATACGAAATGCTGACATGCATAGAAAAGTAACGGTTCGAATATCATCTACTAGCATCACTGAAAGCATTGTAAAAATACTTTTAAGAGAAGGTTTTATAGAAAACGTGAGAAAACATCGGGAAAACAACAAAGATTTTTTTGTTTTAACCCTACAACATAGAAGAAATAGGAAGGGGCCATCTCAAACTATTTTAAATTTAAAACGGATAAGTCGACCTGGTCTACGAATCTATTCTAACTATCAAAGAATTCCTAGAATTTTAGGTGGTATAGGGATTGTAATTATTTCTACTTCTCGAGGTATAATGACAGACCGAGAAGCTCGATTAGAAGGAATCGGCGGAGAAATCTTGTGTTATATATGGTAATCCTTCGACTATCAAAATTAGATATGAAATTGATTATTTGTGAAAAAAAAAAAGATAAAGAGTTATCTAATATCACTCCTCCTCCATTAGTTGATATTTCAAGGGGGTTTTACCTGGAATGAAGGAACAAAAATGGGTTCATGAAGGTTTAATTACTGAATCACTTCCCAACGGTATGTTCCGGGTTCGTTTAGATAATGAAGATCTGATTCTAGGTTATGTTTCAGGAAGGATCCGACGTAGTTTTATACGGATACTACCAGGAGATAGAGTCAAAATTGAGGTAAGTCGTTATGATTCAACTCGAGGGCGTATAATTTATAGACTCCGCAACAAAGATTCGAACTCGAACGATTAGGTGATTTAAAATTACTTTTGGGGAGATACAAGTCGAGATTTTAAATGAAATTTCAAGAAACTTATTTTCTTCCACGAAGTAGATTAGGAATTAAGTTTAAGTTAAGGAATGCAAAATATGAAAATCAGGGCCTCTGTTCGTAAAATTTGTGAAAAATGTCGACTGATCCGTAGGCGGGGACGAATTATCGTAATCTGTTCCAACCCAAGACATAAACAAAGACAAGGATAATTTTTCTAAAAGGAACTCCCTAAAGGACCCCAAATGTACAAATAAAAATAAAAGATCTGTTTTAACATGAAATGGATATATCCATATATCTCTGACTCATATTTATGAGATGCTAAAATATGGCAAAACCTATACCAAGAATTGGTTCACGTAGGAATGGACGTATTGGTTCACGTAAAAGTACACGTAGACTACCAAAGGGAGTTATTCATGTTCAAGCAAGTTTCAACAATACCATTGTGACTGTTACAGATGTACGGGGTCGGGTTGTTTCTTGGTCCTCGGCCGGTACTTGTGGATTCAAGGGTACAAGAAGAGGGACACCATTTGCTGCTCAAACAGCAGCAGGAAACGCTATTCGTACAGTAGTGGATCAAGGTATGCAACGAGCAGAAGTAATGATAAAAGGTCCTGGTCTCGGAAGAGATGCAGCATTACGGGCTATTCGCAGAAGTGGTATACTATTAAGTTTCGTACGAGATGTAACCCCTATGCCCCATAATGGTTGTAGACCTCCTAAAAAAAGACGTGTGTAAAAATAAAGATTGAAGCGATTTCAAGAGAAATAAATGATTCAATGATCTCATCAAATAATATTACTATGGTTCGAGAGAAAGTAAGAGTATCTACTCGGACACTAGAGTGGAAGTGTGTTGAATCACGAGCAGACAGTAAGCATCTTTATTATGGACGCTTTATTTTGTCGCCACTTATGAAAGGTCAAGCCGACACAATAGGCATTGCGATGCGCAGAGCTTTGCTTGGAGAAATAGAAGGAACATGTATCACACGTGCAAAATCTCAGAAAATACCACATGAA